TCTCGAGATTTCTTTTTGGGTTGTAGTCTTTTTTAGCGGTGGTACGCTCAATAAGAACGAGGCCCGCCCCATTTCAGGGGCGGGGAAGGAGAAGTGGGAAGTGGGTCTCCTTCGCTTTACTAGAAGTTTTTTGATGCGCGAGGAATTTTCTGAGAAAGGATTGGTAAGCAGCCAAGCGAGCATTCCTGTGTGATTGGGGATAGGTAGGCACAGAGAATCGTCCCTTTCCTGTGCTATCAAGAATAAGGATAAGGATAAGGATGAAGTGCAGGATCTACTCTGAGAAATCCATCTATGAGAGGGAACTGAGTGACAGCCTACATGAATGAGTAGCACGATCAACTGCTCTTCAGAAAGAGGGCTACTCAAGGAGTTTAGGGATTGCAAGCTTGGGATTACAACGAGATACCAGGACTTTTTAGGCCGTTCATCGAGCCTCCACTTTCTTGTACTAGCTGACTAAAGGCGAGCTACTTTTTAGAATTCTCTAATTAACTAAGCTCTTTCCTTAGATGGAGTTCCCCCTATGACAGAAATGCTTGCCCCTGAATGTGGATCTATTTCCTTGGGATTGGAGTCTTTTTTCTTTGCCTTTAACAGTTTCATAATATGATCTTTCCTATTTTTCAAGCGAGCTAGTGAAGTACCTCTTAGCTTAGGAAAGCGGGTTATAGCAAGCCAGTTTAAAAGCGGGCTCTAGGACAGTTTTAAAGTTTCCCAAGGAAGGAATATTGAAAAGAGCAGGAGTTTTTCCAGCAAGTTTGTTTGAAAGCCTTTAAGCATTCCCCGGTGCTTATGCACCTTCTAAAAGTCTCTGTCCCTGTATCGTAAAACTATTAAGGTGACTTCTTTAATAAGCATAGCTTATTAAAATTGTATAATAGCTAACCAACAGCTTGAAAGCGGACTGCTACAGTACTGATTTGATTTGGATTGCTTTCCTCCAGCTATACTACAGAAGGAATTGCTTTCCCTGGCTTTAGAGGTTTCAGGTTAAGCTTGACTTTGATTAAATTAATTGAGCATTTGTCCCGTCACAAGAATAAGCGGCAACCCCTTCTCTTCCTTAGTGGCACAAGCCTCCTTTTCTATTCATGGGAGCTGTAAAGGGAGAACTTAATTCCATTCTTTTTGAAAGCATAACTTGGGCTGTTGTCGAGCTATCCCTCACCTCGATTCAAATACAGATAAAAGTCTATCTGGCCCTCATAGGAATCGAGGAAAGAAGGATTTTAGCAGCAGGGTAGTTGGAATAGTTCTCCACTGTTCGAGCTTTAGAGGAAATAGCAAATCCTAGATCACCCTTTTGAACTAAACTCTGGGAATTGATAGATAGCAAGAAGTTACGCCGTCACACTATCTGGTTCAGGAAGTTCTCTAGCTTGATTTGATTGGCTAATCCGAACAAAAAAAAGCACCCTAATAAAGGAAAAGGCATTTAGGACATCAATCCCGAGGGGAAGAAAAGAGGCACGAGTGATATCTCACTTATTAAAGCAAAAGCCATAACCCTAGATGCAAAGATCCACAGGCACTCCTAAGGCTTGGTGAGCTAGGTTTAGTGACTGGGGCGGACTTCTTTTCTATACGATAGCACCTGTCCCCTTCTTATACTATTAGATAACCGGAAGGAAGGGCATGAATTAGAATAGGCTCAGGAGCTAAGATGGCAATGTTCAAATAAGAGTGTGCCTAGCGTCTTTCGCTCTCTGTTATTAGAAGAAGGTAGGGATAGGTAAAGAGCTCCGTCTACTAGGGCAGCAGGATAAAGATAAAGCTTTGTATAGCTAGTTCGTTTTTAAGCCTTTACAGCTCTTGCAAGCTAGGAAGTCAAATAGGCACGCAGGAGGGCATTCATCTAAGATGGCTAATCCTGAGGAAGGCAAGTCGCTTATCTCTCATCTCCTTTTGATTGAAAGCAGTCCTCACAGGCGGCAGGGCATCCAACTCAATTTCATTGCCTCTGTCGAAGCACTGATTTGTTTTTAAATACCAGGCTAAGGGGTGGTTTGCATAATTTGTTACAAGGGAACACCACCATTTATAAAAAAGTAATTGAGGTCTTAACATATTATAAAGGTAAGTATGGGCGCTTTATAATTCTTATTAGCTTGGGGCTTGGTTGTACTGTCTGGTACACCTTTCTACCCGGAGTAGCCGAGTCAGCCCCTCCTGAACTGTTATTACCGAGAGTCATTTCGTATGACTCTTTCAAGAATGTAGATTTTTCTTTAGACCCCTTTAAGAAACTAAGTTATGTGGAGTATAAGTATATAACTGATCAAGTGTTATCAGCCATTGAGAATGTCTATCCATTCTCGGAAATCGATCTTCCTACCAACCCTGATGCTAGGGTGGCCATTGGTTTAGGCCTCATAGTAGCTGTCTTTCTCGCTATGGGTATGACGTCATCTTCTCCAAGCTTTGAATTAGTAACAAGATGAAAAAAGAAACGATGAAAAAACAAGAAACAATGCAATTCAATTCAACTTTTCAGTTTCCTCTTACACGTGCAAAATCTTATTATTATTCTACTATTGACAGTACACTAGTTCAGCTATCCGAGGATCTTGAGTTTATTTATAGGAATTTAAGAATCACTCACAAATACAATATGTCTCAGGATGAGTTAAGTGTTCTTCAACAGATGTTACTTTCAGGGTTTTACACTATATCACCGCTAAGACTCAGGAGAATAAGGAGGGATGATCTTGAAGACTTTTTATTAGCAACGCTACCTTCTTTCCCTGACTTAACGTTTTATCCAAGCAGAGATAGTTCATTCTATATTGCTGTTTATCCATCAAAAAAGGAGGATGTCTTGGTGTTCATGGCATTGAGTATCCATTTCTATCGTTATACTTTTGGTAGCGTACCCGAGGTGAATTACAGATTAGTAGATCGGGTAGATCAGTTTTATTCTGGCATTAAGAAAATGGGTAAGGTGACTAGACTTTACAGGATTAACATGGATGTTTCATTACAAGTGATCGATGACAGTCAGGTATTAAATGTTGTTAAGTCCTTTGTTGGGGCTGACTCAGTTTGTTATAAGCTGGTTAGTAGCTTTCTGAATCTCGATACCCTTGATGAGGATGGTAAAAAAGTACACTTCAATAGTATGCCCGTTGTTGGTGAAATCACTAGGATCTTATTCAATCTTGCCTTTCAGGAGTTCGATCAGCTGTTATGCCGGATGTATCCAGGGATTGTATTTGAAAGGTTCATGGGTCTTGTATTTATAGCTAGCACTGATGATATAATCATCGATGAGTATCAACTCCATGATATGATACTAGATCTCGGATTGACTTGTGAATTAGACTATATTGTACCAGGGAATAAGCCCCTCGAGTGTCGCCAGAGGATGGTTGCTCTGGACTATGATGGTAAGGTTGTCGTGTACAATCCTACAGATAACAATCCTATAGATTATGGTTAGCGGGAAGTCGAAAGCACTGACCTTGGTCCAATTCACCCATAGGAGGAAAGAGAGGTTTTTCTATTATAAGGAAAAGTTTATTCTCGGACTTTCAGTAATGCCCTCTCCCCTTTGGTCCTCTTTGGCTGTGTCCAAGTGAAGTGAAACTCGGGAATGAAGCAGATAGGTCTCAGTCGAAGGCATGAAGCGATGGGATGATATGGAAGATTCAGTGATCCTTTTTAGCAGGGTCAATCTCATAGGGGAAGTCCACTAGTGTTTTAGCTTGAAAAACAACTTTCTAAAGGTGTTTCGCAAAAGCAGAAGCTATGGAATGTGGATCGGGATTAGAGCAAGTTCCGTTCTGGGTGAATCAAGAAAGGAAGTTCCGGGAGTTCTGTTTGCCTAGTTGGAATCGAAGGAGAAGGTGAGGCATTTAGATCATGCATGGATGAGAGACCCGGCATGAAGGAATGAACAAGAGAATCAGGGGCAACTGTCAGCAAATCAAATAAGGGGTACCCAGCTCTCTTAAGTTAAGGAAGTTCGTGACCTAATAGGAGTGACTGTAGTCAAGCAAGCAGAAGGTTACAGGCAAGCGGGGTAGTGTACTTTTATCCGCAAAGAATGGGTACCTAGGGAATGAACCGAGTTAGAGGCGTATGCTTCCTTGACCGATAGTTTGAGTTTGTGGAACAAGTTGTAGAGATCCCATACTTTCTAGTACTTGTGGAGAATCCCAGTAAGAAATAGCTTTAGTTGTTGGTGGAAGTGACCTAGACATCTTTCTATTTATAGGTCCTTGCCCTTTTCTTCCGCTAGGTAAGTTGGGAAGTCCTTAATAATAAAATAAGGTCAATTCCATCGAGCCTTGCTTAGTCTGCCTATGGTTGATAGTGAACAGCGGATATGCTACATCAAGCACTCACTTTCTGTCTATTGGCCTTAGAACACTCCTTCTTATGTTGTTTTGAGAGAACTAGGCTTTTTTATCATTGGATAAAGGCGGAGATCACTGCTTTTTCATTCCTTTCTTTGGCTGTCACTGAATTCATCCGGCAATTGATACCGAAAATCGGCCTTTTCTTCGGGTAAATAACAGCAAAACTGTCCCATGCCACACGGGCAGAAAAATGAAATGGCACTTTACAGCAAGAAGAAAGAACAACGAAAGTCGAAGATAGGCTTGTAGCCTCACCGGAATCAGATTCTGTAGCTGATACAACTTATCTTCCTTTCCCGAGTCTTCTTTATTGATTACTGAATTGGCTGCTGCACTTCTGTCACTGACTCAGTAGATGGACAAGACAACCTCTTTCACCGAGCAGAAAAGTCTGCTATCGCTTAAGATAATAAGATAAATAGATAAGTGGGGCTTACCACTTCATCTGTTGTAGCTGAATTCAATGAAGATACATAGGATGTGGAAAGTTAGCAAATAAGCTCCGTTACGGGCTTTAGAAGACCCGTAGCTGGCCATAACTCGAACTGGGTCTAGGCCTGAGGATTCTTTACTGACTCGTCTGATGTCTCCGGAGCGTCTTCCCGGTGAAAAAGGGTCTGCCACCACTGAATCGGATGTCTCCTTATCCATAAGCCCAGAGATCAGAGAGAATAGTAAGACATAAGCCTAGCCTAGGCAACAGAAAGAGAATGAATAGGAAGAGAAGAGTCTTCTTTAATAAATAAAGACATAGGGTTGCCCAGAACAGTTCTCCCAGCAAGGGGAATCCTAGAGGAGGAAGAGGGGACAGCGCGAGTTTTTACACGAGAGAGCGGGAGCCCGGACAAAGGAGATAGACAACGAGGCCCACCGGCCCCTCGACTTCCTAGCTTACTAGTCTGAGTAAAGGAAGAGTCGTGCCACTCACTACGGAAATTAGGGTGAAGAGAGAGATTTCCGAGTGCTCTTCTTACAGTTAAGCTTGCCCCTTTGCTACTGCCCATAGCACATTCAGTCCAATTGGCCTAAGGCTTCTCTATAGAATTAGAATAGACTATTCCCACAGCTAAGCTTATTCTACTGCCGAGCTAAAGGATCTAGAAAGAACAGCTTCTCACTCGGGTCACTAAACACCAGAAGACCGAGAGGCACGAGCTGGCTTAACCCATTCCCTTACCACCAAGCCCGGATAAGCAACATCTGAAAAGGAAAGTAGAATCTGTGTAGCCTATGCTAAGAAAGCTCCCCTCTTTTCTAGCCTATCGATTAAGTCTTCCCAGCTATCCAATTGCTGCAAGGGAAAATCCATCAGTTTTAAAAATAATTATCTGAGTGAAGCAAGAGCAAGTGACTTTGAAAGCCTTGAACTTTCTTAACAAGCTTAACAAGACAAGTGGGGGATCCATCAATAAAGGGCAAAAGCCAAGTCTCTTATCAAGTCAAAAGAGTAAATGAAAGTAGGGTGATTTACGGGGTAGTCCGCTCTAGATATGGTTTATCAATCAGAAGGTATCTTTGGTTATGGTTATGCATGAGGGGTTTTTAGATTTCCCGCTATCTGAACCTAAACCCTGAGTTTGAGGAAACTTACTTCTCCTTTTCAATCCTTTGATTTATCGAACCAGTATTGGGATTTTTCTTCCTACCAATGGTTCTACCAGCCCTTGTAGCAGTCTCAGCTTAATATGTAGTCCAAGAAGTAGTTGACTATGGATAAGCAATAGAAGCCCCTGTCTAGTGTCCACTCCCTTAGAAGTATAAGATCATTTCGTCCCTGTCCTTATGTCTTCCCAGGGCGGAATATAAGAAAGCGCAGGCGCAGGGATCTTAGAGAAGACAGTGAGTGTGATCAAGACAGTTAAAGAAAGTGCTTTTATCATAGGATATATCCAGCAGTGCGCTTTACCAGGGAGTCATCTCGAAAGACGCAAAAGATCTGTTATTAGCTTATTTATAAGCAGTCGAAGATCCTTAAAAGCCTTTCTTTTTGGCTTACGGCTTACTTGCCTTTTTTTTCTTAAAGCCTATCTATATAGACAGACATAGACTGAGGGCATTCTCGGCATCCATGCTCCTGGCAATGGCAAGATCCGAGATGTCAGTTCTTGAAGACAAGCCTCAACCAATAAATAAATACCCACAGCTACTAAGAACCTAACTTCTTTCTCCCTTTAGGACAAAGATCTATTACTATGTTGTATCAGTACTTTCAACTATGATTCTATGAGACTTCCTACAGAGTAAGTAGGCATAAAGAAAGATGGGTTAGATTACACTGGAAAGCAAGCGCAGACAGCAGGAAGGATTGATTTCCGGCAATGGATTAAGCTGACACCTCTCTTTGATGAAGCAGCGAGCGTACTTCCATGTCTAATTTCTAACTAAACCGGTAGTCTTTGACTGGTTTATAGGCCGGTTTCCTTCTCTTTATCAACCAAACTACTAGCTTACAGGTTGGCTGGCTGGCTATTCTATCAACCCTGTGCCAAATAGTGGGACTTTCATTTCGATAATCCGCTAGTCTTCCTAACAAAAGAAGTCAAAGATGTTTTAGTTACTGCAAAAGCCTTCCATTACAAGAGTTTCCGCTTTGAAAGTGAGGCATATCAGTGGTTTACGGATATCTTACTATAAGTTCTTTCTAATAAAGCAAAGTCTTTTGAAATCACTCGGAATGCTAAAGGACCCTTTCACTTTCTAGCGAATAGAATAGGAATCTGTGAAGGTAAAACGGAGGTTCTTATGAGCATCCCAATGGATAGAGGGCTGAATGTATCATGAATTAGAAGGGGATAGCCCCGAAATCCCTTTACCCCTTCAAGCGCAAGAAACTCCCGGTAGTGTAAGCATGTCAATGGAGTTCCCAAAGAAGTCCTTTTGCTTACTGGTACTCCTGTCCTACCCCTGCTGGAACTAGACCAGTGACCGAAAAAGAAGTCGCTCTTGTCTTACTCTTATCGGTATCGTAAGCCCTTCTAGTACAACCGTTCCCTCCCGGGTGAGATGACTTCAAGAATATCATCAGTACTCCTCGAATCAATCTATTCTACCGACGAAGAATCTGGGTTGTAGGGAAGCGCCGCCCCAGCAAGTGTGACGCGCTACGTCGAAAGGGAAGATCGCTCGAATCGCCCTATTCATCTCCTCTCCCGTTGGTCGAGTCACTTCGTCCCTTTTGCTAATTTCAGACCTCCCTCAGATGGCTACCGAAAGAAAGTCTCTCGACGTAGGGAGAGGAAAGGTTGCCAGTCCTCTCAATCAGCTTCAACCGGCCAGTCACCTCTTATGTTTAGAAGAGCAATCGATCTGCGCATAAAAGGGCGTTGCTTTCTTTCCTAGGGAATTCAATCACATCGGATCAATGAGCTAAAGTCAGTCCCTCAACAGCTAAAGTACCTGCTTGATCTGTCACCCTCCGTGATTCAAGCCTGTCACCAAGCCTTAAGTCAAAAGCTCAGGTTTCAAGCCAGGGCAGGGCACCAAGTGAATCAAAGCAAGAGCTTACTCAGAGCTCAAACTCTATTTAAATCAAAGTCAAGCGAAACAAAGCAAGCCAGCCAAAGAGGGATAGGCATGATCATTCTATTCTAAAGGTACAGATCCTGAACTAAAGACTTCAAGCTAGAAGTTCTCTATGTGAACGTAGGATCCTATATAAACAACCGGAAATGCTAGACTAACTGCTCCAGAGGCAACGAGAAAGCCAGAGGAGGGAAGTTACTCGGTGAAGAGGATTAGGGGATAAACGAAGGAAAGCTTAACTCGCTCGAACTTCCGAGGTCCAGTGAACTCAATTTTGAACCCCCTAGAGCTTGCTTTGCTCTCGCTCCGCTGTAAGGGCTTTCTCATCTCATACATTAGGTCGAAACAAAAGAGACTTTGATCCCTCAACTTTCTTTGTTGATTTCTTCTTTGCTTTGGTTTTTATGACTCTGCATGCTAAGCTGCACCAAAAGGCTGGCCGGGGCAAGTAAATAGAGCCACTTCTGTACTATTAATGAAGCCATATTGATATAGAGAGTGAACCTTTTGGCTGCCGATTGAGTGTGTGTTCCATTCCCTAGAATCATAGCTAGCTTGTCGTAGAAGCGAAGCGGTGAAAGATTCTGATAGGGACAAGGAGAGAGCCCTGGTTAGTAGGCTGTCGGAGTTCGAAACAGAAAGAATTCCTCTCATAGAAAGATAATACGAGGACAGGATGAGAGGGCGGACATACTAGTTAAGTATTATTTGTCTTTTTTCACTGGTGCTAAGTTGATAAAACTTGCAAAGCGAGTAAATGCAAGTACACAGTCTCGTTCAACCTCCCGAATCTGAAGAGAAGAGGGTGGCGTGATGCTGCTGGGCATGGTCCTCTATATGATGACTTCCCCGGCTATCGATTTCAATATGGAACTGCCTTGGTTCCGTCTATTGTTTTTCTTTCTTATGTTGTGTACAGGCGCTTCTGCTTCGGTGAATGGTCTTTCTCGAGTGGAGATTCCTACGAATGGGATCGCTCCCTAAAGGATGGCGAGATGAGGTCAGAAGAAGCATCGAAATTGCTCGTTCAAACAGAGATGTATGTGTCAAAGTATACCTGCAAGGGTCGGGCACCATCACTAGTATGAATAAGCGGCTGGAGTAACTCATACTGGACATCAGGGAGAGGATGCGTCTTCAACATTAGAATGAGGAAGTCCTTACAGCCTGGATTAGTCTTCCAGGGAAGAGTGAGTTCTTTGTCTTTTAGCTACTACCGAATGCTTAGGACTCCTTCAACCGCTTCCTTGAACTAAGTCAAATCGGAGCCCTCTGCCTATCGCTTTCAAGTCGAGGGAGATGAGCGGAAAGTCTTCAAACGAGCCCTCTCTTCCCACTACTGTCAAAACTCTCGGATCTCTTTCCCTGAAGCCTCCTATCAAGCTATCAAGCTATCAAGCTATCAAGTAAGGCGTGTAAGTCAACGGCACTATTGTATTGAATGGGGCGAGGAGGGCAACTCCGGCAAGGATCAAGGGCGATCTCGGCTGAAAGCAAGCGGGGTAAGGCAACAGGGCTTAGTACGAAGACTAGGAATGGGATCGATCGGAGTCTTTGTCTTGAAGGCATGCTATCAGTCTGTATAGGTCTAATAGTTAGGCCTATAGTTAGTCTTCATCTGATGTTAGGGCAGTTGTCAATCTGAAATGAGATCTGAAATCTGAAATGATGGGGAAGGCTTGAATGCTAGGTAATAAACTTAAACAGGAAAGAAAGAGAGGTGCCAAGTTCATGAATAAAATTGGTATTGATATAAACCTTCCCTGAGTTGACTGATAGTTGAAGGAGTTGGGAGCGACAAGAAGAAAAGTCTTTTGCAACGGATATTTCCGGTCTTTTGTTCGCAGGGGAAAGATTGCTAACCGGCTGGGGTTGAAACATTCCTAAATGCTAAAACCAAAGGCCTAGATCGCAAAAACTTAGACTTAAGATAGGAGAAGACAATAGAGGTTTGTCCCACTTCATGCGAACACTCGCTGCTGCAATCATGCCTACCCGATGACTAGTAAAGATTGGCAAGCATGTCCATCCGACTACTCATGGAAGCTTTGAACTTCAGTTTCCCTGCAAAGGTTAAGTGGGAAGGGTCTGAAAGAGACTACAACAGCTATAAGGGCACAGACAATGCTACTACAAGCCCCAGCAGCCAAAGGCAAGGGCAATTAACAGCTAAGAGAAGCCCTAAAGGTCTCAAAGAAAAGCAACCGCCCTTAATGTCCAAGCAACAACTATAAAACCAAGGAGGGGTATTAGGACTTGAAGGAAGAGTATCCAGAAAACCCCCTTGCCCGCGGATCGTTACCAACAGAGGACCGGGCAGTTGATATCGAAATTCCAGATTCAAAATTCCCGGCTTTCCTTCGCCAATCAAAGGCGGGACGTACTACTGATTGATTCCCGACCGGGGAATACTTCTTATATAATAGAAGGGAAAGCAAGCAAAGCGAATTCCAATGATTCGAGATCTGGATAAGGCATTGAGCTAAGCAGCAGAAATTGGACCTAAAACGCCGACGCTTGCCCGCCAACTCCTCCATTTATAGATTGATATTCTATGATAGAAGAAAGACAGCCTCGAGCTATAGTATAGAGCCCTATGAGAGCTAAGCTCCTCTTTTGGCTTAAGAAAGATGGTCATAAAAACGAGATCTTTCATCAGCCAGGCCAGACCAGGTGACATACTCCAGATGAGCGGCCAATCCCAATTGCTGGGGAAGATCCAGATTCAGATGAAGTCGCAGGACATATTGGAATGAAAGGAAAGTAAGCCGCTTCACGACCCTTTCACTTTATAGGCTTTTCGGCCAGGCGGAAGGAGCTAGCTCGACCATTTATTTACTGATTTTTCGAAATGGTAATAGTTTCCCGCTATATGAGAATGAACTCAACGATTTCAAATGCTTTCTCGCGAGTGGAAATCCTCCTTTTAATCATACCAATATATGATCATAAAATGGACAAAGCCTACAGACTTGTGAGTACGCCCACTAGGTCAAAGAGTACGCCCACTAGAGCCTTCTATTACTATTACTATTACTAAAGTACACTGATCACCCAATCTTTCTTGAATTTTGAGTGGAATCAAGAAACTCGCATACCTTGAATCTAGCCCGCAATCCTTTCGCACTTCTCTTAGGAGATAGTAAGCAGTACTTGATACGCTACGATCTTTCTTCTTTTAATAAATTTAGAGTTACAAAGTCTTATTGCAGACCTTCGTCTTCACGGGTTGTTGTTGAAACCGACTCCTCCGCTTGGCGTTGTCCCTATAGGTTGAACTGCTAATGCCTCCGATTAGAGATTTCACAATGCCATAGGATTGATTGAAGTTTCTGGCCGGGTAACCTTTCATTCCTACACCCAGAACAAAGGCTTCCCTGCCGTAGTTGGGTTCATTAGGTCGTTTGCCTTCGGCCAATTGAGAATGATCCACTTATATAGATGAGACTAATCATCTTTTTTTTAGATGGAAGCCGGTTCCACGACTTTAGTGGAAATGATGATCCTGCTCCCCCTGAAAGTATCAACTACCTGAGGCTAAGGCGGATTTGTCAACGGCTGTGCTGCTGGCAATGATTATAATAGCCATGGCCTTTGCTCAAACCTACCAGCGCCTTTATTTAATAGAATTAAGTTCCCGAATAGAAAAAATAAGGATCTCAGGTTTCAAAAGCCCTAGATATAGATGTCCGGGAAGTGCTTCCTTGCATTAAAGCACATTCCGGGAGTGAAAGGTCATAGGGCTCATAGACATTCTATATTTCTTATCTTTCCTTTATGGTAATAGCGGGATCATAGATCTCTCTTTTCAAAGTTGGCTTGGCAAAGTGAGAACGCTGGTTCCGCAATAACCAAGTAAATCCAATCCTCAAGGGGAGCGGGGTCCTTATCCTGGGACTTAACTTAAGGATTTAGGGATCCCTCAAAGGACCGGGTTCAGGCTCAACCAAGTCTTCGTCCACCCTTTCTCGAACCAGATCCATGCCTTGGGCTTGAGTCCCAGCTTCGGTAGGAGTCCAAACAGCATTATCCGTTTCTAATTCCGAATTCTCATCCATAGGTGGAAATTCTTCTATAACGGCATCAACTGGTTGTTTTGCTTATTCAACGACCCCTTCCCCTGAGCCGGTTTTAGCTCTGGCAAACAGCCCTGATAGCTTACAATCTAATAAAGGTTCTAAAAGAATCAATGGAACCAAGCTTTCTGCTCAGGTTCAATGTGACTCTAAGGCACTTGTTGATGCGCTACTACTATCAGTTCGACTTTAGCATTAGCAGTTAGGATTTATTTGACTTAGCCGTGCCTGCCTGACCTCAGTTAGGGAATAAATTGAATATGATAGGACCCTTTCTCACTCATTCTCCTCACTTGGCTTCTCTTACCACCTAAATGACTACTCAAAAAAACACACTTTCTTGGTGGAGCTGATGGAGACTATTCAAGAATCCTAGCTTATCCCCCGGATCTTACTAATAAAGAAAGCGCCAAGACAGAACTTAAAGTGCGGAATCCCCTCCTGCTGCAGGGATTGGAAATTGCGGAATATCCGGATTTAGGCTCTTGCAAAGAAGGCAATTCATTCGTAGTAGGATATTGAAACCTCAAACTCTGTCAACAACATCTAAAAGATTAGGAGGAAGGAGCTCTCGCTCTCTTCCATATTAAATTCTCGGAAGAAGATTCTCAGAAGCGGATTCTACGCATCAGACTAACTGGAGTTCATGCTTTCCTGCGTGAGACAAAGGAAGCACAAATTTACTTACTCGGCGGGAAGGGAAATGAAAGACTTGTCCTCCCTCTCAAAAGAAGGTTATTTTCAACTATAGAAAAAGAAAAAAAATATATATAAAATAGATAAAGATATATTGGCCTTTTCCTTGTTCGTCAAGCTTTCGAGCAGCTCTTTCAACTGCCGCCTAATCCCCCAACATGCTCAAGAACCGAGAGCCGCCCAGGGACTGGACTCCACCAAGAGGTTCTTTCTCTCACGTCATTTCGCCCGCCCGTTTCATTTCCTTTTGCCGAAGTTCGTTCAGTCGGTAAGCATCCCGTTAGCTCTTCATATTTCCTAGCCCATCTATCCCCACTATCTCCGAATTCTGTAAGCCGTAGGAAGTCCGTAAAATGTGAATAAAGTCCTCACGCGAAAGTTCATCGCCTTCGCTTATCTTGTTTTTTAAGGTCAGTTCTTGTATGATGTCGACGAAGGTCTCATGTTCACGATTATTATTCTTGCAAAACTCGGAAAGTATTAAAATTTATTCCTCAAGCTGTCGATTGTGTCAGTCGGAAGTGCATACGGCAGATCAGCTTCCTCTACCTAGGTACGGATTGGATGCTCCTCCTGCTCGGGCAGGACTCTCAGACGGCTATGATCGGACAAAAGAAGGTGGTGACGACGGCCCGGGTGGATAGGATGGGATTCTGACCTCCACACCTGGACGGAGTGGTGACTTTGAGAGGTAGAGAGATTTTAAGCCTAAGCAGAGATCTTTCTTCAAATTCTTGGTCTTGCAGGTTGGTGACCGATCAATCAGTCTCTACGACCGGATCCAGTCTGAGAGATGAGCTAGCTTTCTTTCGGGTGTGAGTGGAGCAGAATGAGTGTGAATTAAGGGTGTGATTGCTTTGATGGAAAGAGTAGCACTCCCGATAAATCGATATCCGGGGGAAAGAAATCCATATCCCTCTAATAGTAGCAGACTGCGAAGTTGAAAATCGAAGGGGAACCAGAAATCTTGATCCATGGTCCCTATCCCTACCCTAGAAGGGCTTGAAGTTGAAGCAGACGTCCAGAGCTTTCTTGATGGAATGAAAGAAATGCCGACCTATAATTCCTGGTCATGAAGTGGAAAAGAAAGAAGTAGCATGGAAAGGAGGTGCGCTGGAAGTGGAAAGATTTTTGATTTCAAAATTTCTAAGATGGATTTGATTTCAAGCCTTCTCTTTGCTTTACAGAATTTCTCTTTCTATCTATCAGTGAAGACTGAATTTAGGATTTGGCAATTATTGATGGAATTCCTTCCTTCTTTCTTGAAGTGACAGAATTCTTTATTTATTTCAGGAATTTATTTCAGATATGACGGAATTGATATCGCCGTGAAATCTTTCTTTTTTTATTGCTTGCTTTCTTCTGACTCCTTACGTAGACTTCACTCGTTGGGTTCGGCTGTCAGTTTCAAATCTTGAACCAGAATTGATCGATAGAAGTGCTTAAGCTGGAGGTGGAAGCATGAGTTCAGAGTTAGCATCGAAGGATGAAAAAAGACCCCCGGTTGAAGTGCCATCAAATCCAAAGGGCACATGTAGCCATGCCATGAAATACAAAGGGCTAGCCAACAAATGATAAGAAGGGCACGCACGCAAGGGGATGGAGGGCAGCCGTCCGGCGATTGAGGACCGCACATATCAAAGATAAAGAATATGAAAACCGAGACTCTTTAAGTCGAACTCGGATATACTGACCGGGAGGCCGAGTTTCAAGTAAGGCTTTAAGCGAATTAAGATAGACAATACAATAGATGCTATCTAACTAAGATTTTCAGTCTTAAGCTAATCAGTATTGGTAAGACGGGTACGTAGACGCACAAGAGAGGTTTTCTAGTCTTTTAATTGAATATAGGGGGCAGGGGAATATAGTAAGAAAGAAAGAGAAAAAGGATAGAAGTCTTACAGGAATTCGATCCAGCCCCGGTTTGAGCATCTCCCTAGCCTACCTACTTTCGAAGCTATCCTTTTGTCTCTCTATCCTTGCTAACGAGAACCTGTGAGACGGCTAGTATACAAGAGTATTCACCACTAATATCTCAGGCACGGTTGTGCGAGATGCGTGAATCGCAATGCTAGTCGTAAGAGATCATTTCTAGTTTAGCAAGGAGAAGGAAGCAACCGGAGAGAGCTTCGTTTAAGGACAGGAACGAGCGTAGACAGAGGAGAGAGTTAGAGTGACTCGTTAAAGACAAGAGAAGAAGCAGTCAACGGTTACCAGTTCCGTTAGCCGATTAGCAAGCGGTACTCGAGGAACAGGCTTAGTCAGAGATTCAAAGAGTTGGGTTAGCGATCCTCCTTAACAGAGTCGGGAAAGGGATAGATAAACAGAGTCGGGGTCATAGTACTGAGCCGGTTTAGTTAGACCTTACCTTTAATTTAATCTTTGTCTTTTAGCTAATGGTAATAGTTTCAAAGATAGACGTGTCACATAATCACATAAATAAGGAAATAAAGTGAGTGAAGGAGTGACTATCGGGGATAGGCACGACTGAACAGACTCAAATGCATAAGTATACTTTAGGAGTTCCTATGGAAAGACAATAAGGCGTCAACAGTGCCGTCTAGCGCCTTTTAGGCTTAGTCACGTCTCCCCAGATAAGGAAGCAAAGCCATAGCACGAGAGAGAAGGCGTTCCTTCGCCGTTTTATTTCGAGGAAGCGCTCAAGTCGAGACTCTTATATGTCAATAGAGAAAGCAGATTCAGAAAGAAAGCGAGTCATTTTAGTCTGTAATCTTGTAAAAGAGGGTTTCAACTAGACTACGGGTTTTTATTCTAGTAGACATAACCCGAAAGCCGCGCAAACCAGATCACTCTATACTTTTTACACTTGCTCAATCTCTAAAGCTAATTCGGAAACTTTGGAATGGGAGTAAAGCCCGACGAACCCATCTCGATAGTAAGCATTGGGCGGGCGATAGGGAGGACGGTCTCTGGATTGATTTCTGCTGGCAAGGCATAAGAGCCGTTACCTATGGCCTGTGTGGTCTTCCGCGGAATTACCCAATGAATGTCTCCTAACGCCGCGACGGGGACCGGTAGAAGCAGACACAAATTGACTCACTACATGAACTGCATAAGCAATATCTGGACGAATAACAGTAATATATACCAGAACCTTATTACCTCCGTAGAAGTCACATTCTGGGGAGGCTCGGCTTCTACCCAGGGCAGAAGGTGGAGAAGGCTGGGCCGTAGCTACTATACTAGGATAAAAGTATGACCTCTTTAAGATCTGGGATAGATCTTTCCGATGATATCCATGGCCCACCCTCGAAATGGCCAAGGCTTTATAATAGGGTATAACTCGGAAGCCGGCTTGTGCTGGATTCCTGCATACCTCTGGCAGGCATCGCAGCTCTTAGCATGTGCTATGTAATCTGCAAGGACCGTAGGCCAGTAGTGGCCATGTCTCCGGATCTCTCGAATTTCCCTCAGCGCGCTCGATCTACCTATCTTTCTGAGTTTGATTGGTTTTCGCTCCAGCTGACCTTTCCATTTAATCACTGACAAAACCTACCTTTCAATTCTTCTTACCCTATGAGCTTTCAGCAAAGGACAGATTTCTTGGTCCATTGACATCGATCAACGAAATAGACCTCCTTCTTTCACTTTTGTCGTTGTCTTCCAATTCAAATAGCCCCATTAAGTGAGTGTTCCGCGAGAAAAGAGAGGCTGACATCTTTTCTTATCTATCTATTTTCGTAAATGAAGAAGATAAGTGAGAGCTTACTGACTGCATCTTCTAAGAAGGGCTTGGAAGAAGAAATAGAATCTCCTTTCTTTTTCGAGAAAAGGTCCCATCCTTCAATATCATGATTGGGTCGACCAGGCCAGATCATGAGTGAAATATCATGATCGGGTCGACTAGGCCAGATCATGAGTGAATAGAAAATCGAAAATGTACATAGCAGTTCCAGCTGAAATACTTGGAATAATTCTACCACTTCTACTAGGAGTAGCCTTTTTAGTGCTAGCTGAACGTAAAGTAATGGCTTTTGTGCAACGTCGAAAGGGTCCTGATGTAGTGGGATCGTTTGGATTGTTACAACCTCTAGCAGATGGTTTTAAATTGATTATAAAAGAACCTATTTCACCAAGTAGTGCAAATTTCTCCCTTTTTAGAATGGCTCCAGTGGCTACATTTATGTTAAGTCTGGTCGCTCGGGCCGTTGTACCTTTTGATTATGGTATGGTATTGTCAGATCCGAACATAGGGCTACTTTATTTGTTTGCCATATCTTCGCTAGGTGTTTATGGAATTATTATAGCAGGTCGGTCTAGTAATTAGGGGGCGGCCGTTCGGTCGCCTATGATACTAGGACCAATAGGTCAAAAATGGGTTTGTGCCGCAGGTGTTGAACGATCCACTCTACACAGGTGTGGGCTTACAGGGCTCATAAAGCCTTTCTTTCATTCATCAATAGTATATGGTCGGTCACTTTTCTGGGCCGGGATCGATAAGTGGAATGGAAGTCATAAAAAAGATATCTTGATCTTCGCACCTCAGATCAAGAGGAAGGGTAGCTTGTCAAGCTGGCCTAAAATTTTAATTATTCTTAATTCTTATATATAAAAATATATATAATTAAGATATAAATAAAAAGATTCGTTGTCTTTTAACCGGCTGTTCTTCTTTGTCAACGCTACTAAGGACCTATAGGTTCGCAATAATTAAAATTGGTTATTTTAAAAAGAAAAGGCGCTATTTAGCCCTACATTAGTAGAAGTAAGCGGCTGAGTTAGCCTAGCCTACCCTAAAAGTGGTATAGTAGGGTATAGTAGGCGAGCGAGTTAGCGAAGACGCTTAGGCTAATAGAAAAGAGAGCGTCGGTGCGTAGCCTTCATTCTACTACGCTACGAAAAGGTTACGAAATCACTTAGCTCGACGTTAGGAGAGTCAAGGGGGAACGCCATACCCACATAGAAGAACCGCTGTTCGCTGACTTTCTAAGGTCTAACCTTTCGCCCCCTACTGAAAAGGGGCAATTAGCTTTGCACCACTGATAGACTACTTAAGATTCAATTCAAAAGGCCCTACTTAGTTTCGCAAGCCTTTGTCATTGTCAGTCAACTAAGTAGGGCCTGAGGCCCCCTGTGAATCCGTAAATCTGAGGAGCATGCCGCAACAAAAGGATGGTCCCCTATGCATTTCATTCTTTCCGGAAGGGAAAAAAAGAAGTACCCCCCATCATAGTGAACCTCTCCTTGTGATCGGGATGAGGTAGATGCCTCCCAGCCGGGGGGCGGATCGAATCGGAGTTTCCTTAGGTAGCCACCGACCTACAGTTATCCTTAAACTTCCGTGCTTGGTGGAGAAGAAGCGAACAAAGGTACGCTCGCTTGCTGTCTTGTTCTCTGTCGCGAACTGGGATCGCTCGCCAGCTAGGTCAGATTGGAGCAACATTGTATGAGAACATATTACCCATATTCGGGGACAAGGGGCGAAACGACCTCTCGATCTACTTACTGCAGCCCAGGAAGAAAAACGTCGTCTAGGCGTTACCTGTTGCTCCGATCTCCCCTACGCCTAGGACGTTGTCTGGGCCCACCAAGAGCCATAGTTAGTTGCTGTTTCCATTTGGTAGTTTTTTTCTCGTTGTTGATACCGGCAAGACCCAGCCAGATGATGTCTGCTGGTTGGTAGTGAGAGGACTCTTAGTACCTGCATACCCAAAAGGGGGCGCTGGTTAAAAAACAAGAATTTTTCTCTTTCTTGCTCTCCCTTAGCAGCGGGAAAGGAGTCTATCTATCTGCCTAGCTTTGGTAGATTTCCCCCAACGCAATCCACAGAAATTCCACGAATCCCTTGGTGGATAAGTCCGACGACTCAGCAGCAGTGCGGAATTTTCTTTCTCGTCTGCTGGATCTGATCTATAGTTAGGGGGCAATACATACCAAAAGGTTCGAAGAAGGATAATGAGTGAAGATCTGCCCCAGCCAAGTCGTCGACCGCTGCGGTACCTGAACTGAATGCTCTGAGGTTGAAAGGCAAGTAGATAAGCAGATTCCTACCTTTATTTTTATTGTCTCGATTCGTCCACTGCTGCTACTGATAATGGAAAAGGTTATGAAGTTGACTTCTTTGCCTTCTTGAAGGTGGTTGGGCATTAACCAACACAACAGTGAAACCCGATCCAGCTTTCGCTCCCTCCGCTTCCTCAGGGCCCTCACTTCCTCACTCAACTCACTCAGACGCTCGCCTCACGTCACTTCGCTCGCCTTGGGAGGAAGGCTACTGACGGTAGCGAATCTCAGAATACGAATAAGATCAGAAAGGCCATCATAAGAGCAAACAAGGCAATGGCTTCCGTGAGAGCAAAGCCTAAAATGGCATAACCAAACAATTTAGTATCCAATTCCGGACTCCGTGCTACTGAATGGATCAACGAACTGAATATCTTTCCAATTCCGACTGCAGCTCCAGCTAAAGCAATTGTAGCAGTTCCAGCACCGATGACTTTTAAACCCTCCATAACATCTTTAAATTCATTTCAGTCTATTAATTGGAAGCAGGATTTTGATTCTTGAAAGCGAGTTAAGTGGCTCTGAGGGGCACGAACGGTATAACAATAAGTACTGATTCGACTAGCTCGAACGTGGGGAACGAATGCTTGAATGTGAACAAATAGCTGACTCTTGCAAGTTTGTGGCCAGCGATCACCCTCTAAGCTATACGCTTGATAACGAACTAAAGGGCTCGAAGCTATAGAAGCTCTACAAATAGCAGTTCTTATGAATTTATGGCACAGTTCTTTAAGCTGGGTAAAGGTAAAGTAAACAGTAAACAGCAAAGACTCCCTATATCGAACCCCATTTTTTGATATGCCTTAGTATAAAGAGCTGGCTTAGTACATATCCATAAATATGTCTTTTTGACTGCGGCATAGCTATCCCGTAGTTTTCCTTTTCATAAGAGAAAGGATCCGTATAGGTATAGTATACGTAAGTTTACCTAGATCTATGTATTTACCTTATATGCCTTAAATTTACAGATGAGTCGGGATCCTAATCTTACTATTACAATTATAGGATCAGCTCTTATTTGCAATCTTCCTTAAAGAAAGTCTAAGGTAGTTGCAGGTCCATTTTCCTTTTTTTATAATGTGCGGGATTCCTACTCTGAGTAGGCTTCTTCGTGCGTGCCATTCTAGGAGTCTTCATTTACTCCGGTATAAAAAGGGTTATATCAAGGTCAATAATTTCTTTCTGGTCCACCAAGAATTTTTTTTTTCAACTAAGGTTTCTTTAAGTCCGCCACAGCATGCCTTTTCCGTCTATAGCGGATAGGTAATTTAGCTACCTCCGCAGCAACAATTGCTTCAGCGGGAGCTGTCGTCGTGGGATCCGTAATAGTGAGCATTGTAACTGATACCGGGAGTTTAATATCTAGTTTTTTCTGCTTACGAAATGCTTACGCTTACCAAAAGGACTAGGGCATCTTGTCAAAAGCAAAAAGCGGTGACTCTATCGGAATCTATAAAACTCGACTGGAAGCGGGTGGAACCCACAATTTAATCTGTCCTGTCTAGAGGTCTATGCCCTTAACCACTGCGTGTTTACTGACACACTATCCCACCTTAGGGTAGCCCCCTTATTTCAAATAGAATACCTATCCTATTAGCTCTGAATAGCTCTGAAGCAGGAAAGATTCTTTGCTTTTCTACACTACATTCTGGACGGAAAGGAGATGGTTGTTGAACATCTTTCTAGGCCCCTTCCATTGTACTCTTCCCTTCTTCTTCCCCTCCGACCTGTGCTATCCATTCTGCATGCAGTATTATAATATTAGTCGGTCTTGGGTCTAGGAAATGCCAACAGAGAAGCAAGCTGAACCACCATAAGCGGATCCTGAGCATGAGTCAGTACGTCAACAATCATAAAAAAAACCTCCATATAGCACATTTCCCAATATAAGGATTCTTTGTCAGGTCTTTCCAATGCCGGGGACAGCAGCAAACCACCTTTTTTATTCACAAATGATTGTGATTGTGGAGTTGAGGCAGGGAACGGTGCTAGACGACTCGGCGATTCTACCCTACCTCCCAGGATTTGATTGCTGCTTGACGAGAAAAAACCGCATGTTTGGCTCTATATTCAGCTTTTTGGCTTAGTAAGCTCTTCTTTCTCTTTCAGGCACTCTACCTCAGCAAAGGATGCGATGAAGGAGTCACCATCTGTCACATGGGTGATCAGGGCGGACATTGTTCTTTCGTCAGTGCAGTCAGATTGGATCTGAGGCAGAATGGATAGATAGAGTCTGGTTTCGCCAGGCGCTCCTGTCCCTTTCCCGAGAGGATGGCTCCCCCCTTGGGCTAACTCAATGACCCCACCCACTTATCGTTCCTACCCGACCTTACTTCTGAAGGCGAATAACTCATTATCGATAAGATAAATTCGTGATCCGAGCATTAAGATAGAGTAAAGCACACAAGCAACTAAGACAGAAGGAACTGGAACAAGGTTTACTCAACTCATCTCGACACGCATCTTGACTCAACTAGACTCGTGACAACCTATATAAAAAATTTTTAGGTTATTTAATGAAAAGAAATTATCTGATTCATTGAACGCTATCTCTTCGCCTGCGGTGCCACTTGTCGTTCAGGAAGTAAATTAACTTTTCGGGGGAAGATAGTTTTAGCTTCCTTTCCCTTTTGCCTCGAATGACTGCTTTAAAGTCAATTGTGATAGAGCTCTTTGAAAGGAGGTTAAGGCATCTGGATTAGGTGTAGGACTAAGGGACTGAATTGGCACCATCTTTTCAGCTATGTCAAAGAGTCATTTCCACGCCACGGATGCTGGAGTTGTCTAAGCCTGGGCTGTCTACTATGGAATGAAGCTAGCATTGGAAGCTTTCTTTTACCGAATAGATGTGGAGACAGGCAGTGCAATGTGGGAGCCGTGCTCCAACAAGACCCGAGCCTAGCATTGGACACATTGTGGATGATATTAAAGCTATAATTTCTTCTTTTTAAGTTTCTAATTGAATGCGGATACTCATAAGAATGGTAAGAGGGTGGCACATCAATTAGCTAAACTATCCATTTCATCATCAGGGATGGGGAAAATATGGTTATAGGAGATTCCGGAATCTAATAAGCAGTCCTTCTGTGTAAAGTTAGCTAGTGTGGATTCGCGGAAACTCTTAATATTATCGGACACAACAAACAACCAGAAGCCATATCTTTCGTCGCTTGCTGCCAAACAACCTATTGCTATTGACAAGAGTCGGTCAATGCCATTCAATGTCCAGCCAATAACCAATTGAGGAAGCAAGCCGAATCCTTATATACGAGAGAATAAAGGGATCATAGCGGTGAAGGAGGACGACCGGAGAGAGGAGCTTACGAAAATAAGCTACTAAAAGCGACGAGGGAATCATGTCTTTACTGGGGAAAGCTGCCAAATCATTCATATTATCGGAAGCTCTTGTCAAAGGATTTTACCTCTGTTGGACCTCTTTCAAATCGGAACCTTAAAGGTAAGGCGCGTTGGTTAATCATTCCACAAAAGTTGCACAAATCTCTTAAGACATGAGAATTGGAAGGCGTATACCTTACGTACTTTTTATTAGCCGGTGTGTTGATGATCCTCGTGTTAGAATTTCTATCTATTAGTTGATGATCGAGCTCTTTATGATTGAATGAAGTGAAAGATCAAACTCAAAACTAGGGCTCTCCCTTTATCGTCATCGTCGCTATCATAGTTGCTATCATCGTCGCTAAAGCTCCTCCGCTTTCCTCCTTCCTTTGCTAACGCTCCTCCCTTTGACCAAAAACACAAAAGACGGTGCATGAGGGAGAGAAAGATGTTGCTCTCATACCAGATGCTTTGAGCAAACTAGCCTATCTCTCGGCAGGATGGTGTGCCCAAACTGTCATTTCATTCGAGGCGGGATCGGAGTAAGGGGCGAAGTCTCGAGCATCGGTACTCGCAGCCTTTAGGTTTAGGTAATCGTCAGATTTCCAAAGCCGACAGGCCTTCACGCCCCGACCCTCAGATGCGGGGTTCACTGAGCAAAGGAGTCGGCAGATGTTACATTTTTTTAGACTCCACCTTCGCGAAACTACTAAAGGGAAGGCTAACAGTCTTTAGCGCAGCTTATTAGGGATTTCCCAACGGAAAGGCTTTGTCGAACCCTCTTACGTTAACCTACCTTCTTGCCAGCGAAATCAAATTTTTTTGAGGTCGCACATTCAATGACTGCTCTAGAGCCGACTTATTCGGGCATTTCCAACGCTGTGAATAGAAAGAGATTTTTACCCTTCTCTCTCCCCATATCTGTCTGTTTCGACCAAGCGAATAAAGCCGGTGGCTGCTGCTCTACTATATAAGTACCGTGCGTGAGGAAAGGATCTCGCGTGGTAAAGCATCTCGACGCTCAATAGCCGTAGTTGACTATAGACCTTCACGAGTTACTTGTCATCACCCGGAAATCACAAATCTTTACCAAGTGCCAGAGATTGCTTTGACTTTCTTGTTAACCCTACCCGAAAGAGAGTGAGTGGTGGATTCAGAGAAAAGCTATTCTTCTTAGCAGTTTCACAAGTGAATGGAATGATTCTTCCCCCGAGGGTGACTTCACTACCTGGATCCTCATCTCTTGAACTCGTTCTGGCAGCTAGTTTAATGGCACCGGCATCTCATCTAGTCTAGATCCATTCCCTAAGAGCTTCTTCTCTAGCAGGCGATTTGGCCCATTTTATCTTTCCTGGTAATAAGGAAAGGCCTTTCCCTATCACGACCGCCTTCCTTTATTCGGAATTCATTCGTCTCAAAAGAAAGAGCTAGCGAACCACACCAATTCCATTCCAATTATCTCTGACAGAGCAGGATAGCTGCCATCAACCCTTTAGAGCGAGGGCCCTCCGAGACCAATGCAGAAGGAATAAGAGCCTTTATGCCTTGAGCCTTGAGCGAAATCATTGACCTTGCGCCTGGTTTGATTAGGACATTGCCGCATTTCATCTCAAAGAGGATCTAACTCTTTCTTTCCGGCTTAGCCGAACTACTTGGCTCGGATCAATTCACTCTTTCTTTATCGCAAGCAAATAGCCAAAGAGCTGATGAAAGAGCACCGTCTTCTCTTATTCCTGAAAACATCTTCAGAGCAGTTATTACAAAAAGACTAGCATCTCTAACAGGAAAAGCAAGCAAAGACCTCCCCTTTGGTTTGGTGGCCTCCTTCCTTGATAAGAGTGAAAGCAGAATCAGAATCAGACTCTTGGACGTGGGATCTTGCCTAAATAAATTTCCATTGAGTGGGGTAAGTCTCAAAAAGCATTTCACCGGCACTCAGCCCTTCTCCCCTTACTCCAAGAGCCGAAACAGCCTCTATTCCTTCAACAGCAGTTAGGCCTTTTTCTAATCCTACAGCCCTTCTCCCAAGAGTTTAAGAAAAGGCTACCGACTTGGCCTACTTTGACTACGCTATTCTTCTCATTTCGAAAGAAGAAGAAGTAGCCCCGCCGACGACAACAGATTCAATAGCTGGGGATCTTGCTAAGAATGAAACTCCTAACCTTAAATCATAGAACCGGGGATTATTTCCAAGAATCCGAAGTTGGAGCGGGGAAAAAAAAATCCCCAGTGGGTAGGGAACCATCCGTTATAGTTGCTTCAGAAAGAGAAATTGGAAGGTTGGGCGATCTCCTATCCTGTCCGGTCGTTGTGGCAAGCGAATCTATTGAGAGATATATTGAGCCGGTAAGCGGGATTGACTTGCCGAATAGTGATATGATGTCACGAAAAACGGCTGCTCATTTCGTATCTTGAAGAAAGTCAAGCAGGAATAGATGGCCTGCCCCTAGCTCTAACTAATATCTCTACTTTGATAGCACAGGAGTGCTTTCATTCCCTGCCACCCGCTTCTATAACTGGCTATTCCTTATCGGCATTTCAAGACAAAATCTTTCATGATCCGTCCCGGAATTGGATAGAGAATAGTTGGGATATTCAACAGGGAGGGAACAGAAGGGGATGACATCAGAAGTAGGATCGTCGAACGGTCTTCTGGCTCCGTGGCTCCTGACCTTGGAAGATGGGATTCCGAGACCAGGACCCTTTTTCATAACTTCCGCTCGTTGCATACCTTGCTCCACTACTGTACGAATAGCATTTCCCGCTGCAGTTTGAGCAGCAAATGGTGTCCCTCTTCTTGTACCCCGGAATCCACAAGTACCGGCGGAGGCCCAATAAACCACCCGACCCCTTACATCTGTAACAGTCACAATGGTATTGTTGAAGCTTGCTTGAACATGAATAAGTCCTTTTGGTATTCTACGTGCACTCTTGCGTGAACCAAGACGTCCATTCTTACGTGAACCAGTTTCTTTTTTTTCTTTCATTCCGGGTAAAACCTCCTTGAAGTATCAACTAATGGGGGAGGAGTGAGATTATACAACCCGCCCTTTCTCTTTTTTTCACAAATAGTAAATTTAGGATCTAATTCGGATATCAGAAGGATTACCATATATAACACAAAATTTCTCCGCCGATTCCTTCGAATCTAGCCTCCCGGTCTGTCATTATACCTCGAGAAGTATAAATAATTACAATCCCCATCCCGCCTAAAATTTGAAGAATTCGTTGATAGTTAGAATAGATTCGTAGGCCAGGTCGACTGATCCGTTTTCAATTTTGAAAAGTTCTGTTAGGTTCTTAGTAGCAATCGGCGACCTTTTTTTCTTTTACTTCACAGAGCTTTTCGTCTCCTTGATAGCTGGAAGTTCTCCAAAAGTATGAAAAGCTGGAGGACTTTGTACCATCCATTCCGGTGTGGTTGGATTCTGTTCAACAGCCCAAGGACTTGGAGCGCATCTTTTGTTGTTTCCACTGCTTGAAGTGATTGTTACGACCACGAAGAAACGACAAATCCCAACTACAGATATATAAGAGCCAGAACTGCTAAGGGCATTCCATCCAGCGTAAGCATCTGGATAATCTGGAATGCGACGTGGCATACCCGAAAGCCCTAAGAAATGCATGGGAAAGAAGGTCGGATTAACCCCGAAAAAAGTGATCCAAAAATGGATTTGACCTAAAGTTTCAGGATATGTTCGACCAAAGATTTTACCTACCCAATAGTGAAATCCTGCAAATAAAGCAAAAACGGCTCCCATAGAAAGTACATAATGGAAATGTGCAACCACATAATAAGTATCATGTAGAGCAATGTCTAGCCCAGAATTTGCCGGAACTATTCCAGTGAGTCCCCCTATGGTGAACAAAAATATGGACCCTACAGCAAATAACATGGGTGTTTTGTATTGTATCGAACCCCCCCACATGGTAGCGATCCAACTAAAGATTTTGATTCCAGTGGGGACAGCTATGATCATGGTAGCTGCGGTGAAGTAGGCACGGGTATCAACGTCTAAGCCCACAGTAAACATATGATGAGCCCAAACAAGAGATCCAGGAACACCTATACTGATCATGGCATAAACCATGCCTAGATACCCGAAGACCGGTTTTCCCGAAAAAGTAGAAACGATATGACTTATGATACCGGATCCAGGCAGAATGGGAATATACACCTCTGGATGACCGAAGAACCGAAAGAGATGCTGGTATAATATGGGGTCTCCCCCTCCAGCGGGATCAGAAAAGGTTGTATTAAAGTTTCGATCGGTTAATAACATGGTAATTGCCCCTGCCAGTACCGGAAGTGATAATAAAAGTGGGAATGCTGTCACTAGAACGGACCACACAAATAGGGGTGATCTATGCATAGTCATTCCAGGTCCACGCATGTTGGAGATAGTTGTTATAAAATTGATAGAACCTAAAATGGATGAAATACCAGATAGATGAGGACTAGAAATTGCTGAATCAACTGCTCCTCCAGAATGGCTGGTAATACCACTTAAGGGCGGATAGACCGTCCACCCAGTGCCACTACCCACTTCTACTAAGGCTGGGCTTAATAGGAGCAAGAGACTTGGTGGCAACAACCAGAATGAAATATTATTTAATCGTGGAAATGCCATGTCAGGCGCACCTATCAGAATCGGAACAGACCAATTACCAGATCCACCTATCATCGCCGGCATAACCATAAAAAAGATCATTAAAAAAGCGTGAGCCGTTATTAAAACATTATAAAGTTGATGATTCCCACCAAGAATTTGATCGCCGGGTCGTGCTAATTCCATACGAATCAGTACTGAGAAGCATGTGCCCATCACTCCAGCAATGGCACCAAAGATGAAATATAGAGTCCCTATATCCTTGTGGTTAGTGGAGAACAGCCATCGGACCGGATTTGTCGTAAAATTGAGATTCTTTCGTTTTCTTCCTTATCAGAGAGGGGCCCCTAGCGGGGCTTCTTTTTGAAAAAGGGGGAGTGAGGGTTGGGTTCGGTCCTCCAAGGCCTGTTAGAGCTCTCTTCAACCTGCTCATGGCTAGACCGACCGGTTTCGGGAACGCAGAATGTAAGAGAAATTCTAAAGATGCTGTTTTATCCTTATCCATGGATGGAGGGGGGTTGCTATGTTGTGGAATGCGCATCCAGATTCGATCTCCTGAGTGCAACTTTTGCACTTAGAGATCGAAAAGCTTCGGAGCGCGCCCCGTGGCGCTCAAGCTCGTTCAAGAGACTATAAAGCCTCTCTAACGACGACTCCCCCGTGGCGGTCCGTGGGTTGTCGAGAGCTCGAGCCCCTTGCCCCATCCAATTGCCAGCCGGGTCAAGGACCGCCATTCGGCGAATGATATCCCCCTTGACCTCGAACAGGTCTTCCGCTTGTATACGGGCGAAGTCTATGGCTTCGGCGGAAGGAAAGGGGCTTTTGGACAAGAGCCGCCGCTGGATCGAAAGAACAGAGTCCCCTCCTATCATCTCATCCGGGTCGGGGCGCCCGGGGCTAGCTTCCCCCTCCGCGGAGACGGAAGCATGGTTCCCGTGAGGCACGGCCCCTTCTGATCCAGAATTGGTCGATGGGCTTCCCGATGATTGTAGATAGGCCCACCAACCCTCAGACCCCGAGGAGTCCATTTGCAGGACAACGGAGTTTCCTGCAAAAACCTGGAGTAAACTCGGAATGGCAAAAGCAAAGGCCCCTGGTAGGCCTTTGCTTATAAAAAAGGAGGAGACTGCCCGACCCCCCAGGGAGAGACCCCCCTTGTAGAGGCCAGCATAAAAGGAGGGGAGAACCCCTGCCTTCAAGCAAAGAAGGTAAAACACCGTTAAGACGGGCAAAATAAGAAGAATGAACCAACCCAGTCCAACGGCAACCGACCCGCTCTCCCCTTTGAAATGCCGTAAAGCGCGAACCAAGATCCGTGAGACGAAAACCAGAATAAGAATGAGGAAGAAAAGGATATCGGGATGTAAGTCTATTATTCCTTGCATCATAGGTGTTGCTGCGTCTTGAGATCCTAATTGCCATGGTTCCGCTGCATCACAAGGAGCGATTGTGAGAAATAGCCATTCTAGAACAATCATTTGATCTCTTTCATTCTTTGAATGCTCCCCTCTTGAAAGAGGGACTCTCAAAATTAAATTAAGGTCGGGTGGGTTGTCCGACAAAAACATGGGAAAGGAAAACCATAAAAGCCAGTTGCTGAGGTCGTAAATACTATCCGAGGAGGGTGCTTGTTCCAGTCCTAGCAAGGCAAAGGAGATATTGGAGGACTCAATCTTGCATAGTCTACTTGACTCCAAAATGATCCGTTCGCCACACGTGAGGAACGTCTCCGGTATCCCCTCATTCCTACCGTGAATGGTCGGTGTAAGTTTGATGATCGAACTTCGACTTGCATGTGTTAAGCATATAGCCCAACTAGCATGATTGAGCCCTGCAGTGGTAGAACCAGGTGAACCGGGCGTACTACTTTAGAACCTTCTGTGGACCTTTCTTCTCTTATTCAATTTCTATTGCTTCAACGGCTACTTCGCCTCTCTATATGCAATTGCTTGGCGTAACTGAACTCAACTAAGCTTTCATCTTACTATAGGGTTTTCTAGAACCTAAGACTCTTAGATAGAGAGTTTCAAACCAAATGTGCAATTCCCCTCCCCCGACAATCCGAGTGGGGAACTAAACCAGCAGCGCTACGAACACTTTCAACAGAACGAGACCTGCCCCTATATTATATAGTCAATAAAAAAGAAATATAGAGTTAGCCGGACTTCCCTTTCCGGGTTATCAAATACCTAGACTGGAGCACACTGACTTAAAGAAACGATTGCCTTGCCTCAGTTACGTACTTATTTGGTTCCTTGCCAGATCGGAGGGGTACGGGATTGGACCACTAAGAGTGACTTCACCCCAACCAGGAGAAAGAAGAGAAGAATGACTCCCCATTGAAGAACAAGGAATGGGCCAAGAGGCTGGTCTAAGATAGCAAGGGAAAGGCCCTACTACAGAAGAAAAGGTACCACGAGAAAGAGGAATAGGCTGACTGCCTTACTCACTTAAACGATTGAGGAAGTTACACCTCGACCCTACCGTTCCAAGGTAGAATAACCGACATTGCTCTTCCCCTTAACCAGCTCGCACAAAACAAGGAAGAAAAGCTCCACTGCTGGTGACAGCTACCGAGACATTAGACTCAGTAACAGACAAAGAAATAGAACTGGACGAGACCTTCCCCTTACAAGCTCAGATACTCACCAAGACGCACGACACCGACAGCAAGTACAAGGCCTGCCCTAATACTCTACAGCAATACAAAATCATGGATTCAAAAACCAGAGAGTTGGTCCACTAGTTCACACAATACCTCTGAAAGGACAAAAAGTATAAGCAGAAGAAATCCACGTTTAAGACTACAAATGACCAAACACCCTAGAGGGGGACTTCTCGTGCCTTTTGCCTATATCAAGTTGACACCATAGGAGAGGACTGAGTCAGTAGTTAAATGGCCCTTGTTCTGTTCCGCTAGGAGACCAAAAATGACTCCAAAGGGCAGGGTCGGCTTGGAGTGGAGCGAGACATGCCATCGAATAGCAAGGGGGTAGCGACTACTTAAGTCTGGCAGAAGACCCTACTAGGACACACCTTCCTATAGCTTAGCCGATGCCAATCCTGCGAGTTCTAATGTGAGGAACTGCTTTGAAGGCTGGCGCTCTAACATTCCCAACGCCTGAAGAAGGAAACGACTATTCCCCCCCGAGTAGGTCAAGCAAAAGAATCACTCCATACACTCGCTTCTTTAAGAAGAAGAAAGACTCCCATCATCTCTTTACGCCACTTTAGAAGAAGGGAAGACGCGTAGATCTAAATCAGTACACAGGGATCTGTCCTCTGATTTTCCTTACTAATTTCATTGATAGCAAAAAATCCGCCTTTCACCTTCTTCCAGGGGACGAGCTTGCTCTTAAGTTGAATTCCTATAGTTTACGAGGAAAAGCACCTCCAACAGGCTAGGGCCATCTACCTACAGCTACCGGGCCTCCACTTCCATTCCATGGATGACGACTCCCCAGGGCTTCCACCTTACGCTCGAAGAAGACGAAAGGCCTTGCTATACCATCTCCAGCGATCCACCATTAGTAGGAACAGATGGCAGAGGTAAGCAGGAAAGCTACAGCACGATTCGTACGATCTATACCAAACAAAGGAATTGATAAAAAAACCACTTTCCAACTCTTTCGACGGGACGAGTAGGACCTTCCCTTGAACCTAATTCAACTGTTGGGACAAAAACCCTCACCTAAGCGACGAAAAAGACAGCTACCTTTCGACAGGGTTTAGTCCATACCCTTGAGCCAATCCAGCCAGCGCTCTTCTCTGCGGATGAAGGAGAAATGACAGCTACGTCTACCATATATTGATGCTGGTCGGGCTCCTGCGATGCGACGAATCAAAGGAAAAGGAATAGCTTGGACGGCATTACACTAAAGGGTTGTTTGATCCTTATGTTCCAGGCATCCGGGCTATTACCCTGAACCAGGGCTTGCTGTGGGACTCCTCTGCCCCTTTGACTCAATGGGTAAGGGGCTGTTGGATGGTGCAGTCCAGGGCCGCTTTACTAAGAAAAGGTGCTTGTCTTATGAAAGAAAAAGAACTCCTCTTTATGGGGAACTTCTATCACGGGACTGCCTAAAGAGACTCCTAGTGTTAAAACAACTATGTAACTTAATGAAAAACTATGGCAGAAAATCCTTAGGCGCTTTTAAGCCCTCTTGGCAGACTAGGACCAATTGGATGCTTAGAGAACAAGGCTCCCTATCAAACTTTTTTTCGCCAGCAATGGGATCTCTCATAACTCTTAACATTTCTCGTTGTCGGGAACGATGCGGGTGGCATCTCGAGCTCGGGTCAACTACTCTTTTTCGTTTACGGTTTCGTATCTCAACAAGGGCATTCGATTGTTAGAATATGTCACTTGCCGATACTAGTTCCAGGGCAACCCTTAGGGTAAGCTCCTTGCGCTATGATGCTAAAGAGATGCCCCTGAGAATCATATCTCTTAATTGCAGACCATTCGGGGCATATTCCTTTCGACTATGGCATAGGGAGGGTATTAACTTTAAAGTAAATAGCCCATATTAAAGAATTAATGGTCAAGAACTAATTCGCCTTAGGGCAACTTGTCCTATTCCTTAGACTCTTTCCCCTTGCTCGAGCCAATAGAAGTAATCGTCTTCCATGGGTGGGGCATCTTCCGAAATTCTCCCGAACAGCCTTTTGATTCACTTGCCTTGATAAGAGCGCTAGGCACCGATTCATAATTTCTTTCTTTTGATGAGAACGTAGAGCTTTTTCTCTTTGGTGTGAAACCCGAATCAGAATTACCTTCACTTTCTGGATCATCAAGGAAAAAACAACGCTTCATTTACGGATTTTCCTGGGTCAGAAAGATTAGATCTCAATGCGGAATTTGCATACTTTGATAGAGCATAACTCATAGACCGAGAAAAGAATTTCCTTCAATCCGATGATCAAATAGATTGCATTACCAGAGGCTGCTCTTGCTTTCCCATAAAAGGGCGTCCCCAATTCATTCTGTTTGCTTTTGTTTTTGGTCTAAAAAAACAACTACTTGAAAGTGCTTACTTACTTATACTTAGACTGCGGCTTCGTATTCTTCATAGCGGCAAGAGGCGGTCTGACTGATGTGGTATTTTGCCTGAAAACAAATAATATGACAAGACCGGTCCTCTTCAGTTCCAGTTCCTAGCTCTTCCCATTTTCCTCACTACAGATTGTAGAGTGTTCTGTGCAATCCTTTCCACTCAGGCAGTAAGGCAAGTTACAGCTTAAGAAATCTTTCTCTTTCAATCGTGACCCTGGCAACCGTGGAAGCCTTGGAGCGGGGGATCCCTTTTTTAGAAGGTGGTTGGATAACCGTTCAACAGCCTATGAGGGATGGTCATTGGACGATCCGCCACCCACAGACAGAAGAGAAGATGCTAACGAGCCATTACGCACTAAAGACTTGCTTACACACGCTTACCGAGTCCTGTACCGCTGAAGGGGAAAATGACTTGGTTATGCCTAATCTCCCAGATTTCCGTAAAGTGGTTATTTGGTTTTGAACCGAGACACCCTCATTCCGTAATAATAAAGGTATTGCCAATGCTCCTCTTGAGTTTGTTTGTTCGAATAACAGAATTATCCCATCTAGCAGCATTACGGGAATTGCTTGACTGCTTTCCCCATTTCCTCTCATGATATAGTGGGTCTAGTGGCTTTCTCCTAACAGTCTTCTCTCGCTTAGGTCTTTTAGGGCCATTAGTCGCTTAAGCCTTTGTACCTCCTCCTTACCTTGTAGAAGGTGTGACTGGGTGTGGATGATACAGCTTGAGCTAAAGTACTCCTGCCGGCCAATGAGAGTTGATTAGCCTTTCAACCAATTAGTTTCACTTTTTCAACTACCATCTTTGTTTGGATAAGAAAGCCCCGCTTTATCATGGTATAGCCATTCCAAAACACCAGGAGGAGGGTCATGCAGAATAGGAGGAAGAGATGCTGCAAAAGATGCAAGCCAATCAGCCGAGAAGTTGGACTCTCTTTAAGCATGCTGAATTAAGACTTCCCTATATAAATCAAGTAATTGCAATAGACTAGCCAGCAACGAAGAATTCCCATTAGCACCCACGCTTCTCTCCTTGAAATGACTATCAATCTCCAAAATGACTCGTCTAATAACCATATCCCAAGCTAGCAGGAGACCTTGACCCCAAAGTTCACATTTCGCTAAGCTTTAGGCGAGCTCATAAGCCAGAAAGAGACTAGGCGCTGACCGATAGTCATAGGCGGATCTCCTTTCAAGGTCAGGTGATACCTTTCTGGTTGATCCTACTAATGATCATGCAATGAGTGTTCAACTCATTTGTGAAATCGATGAGGCTAAGACAGGCCAAAGATCAACAGAACGGGATCTTTACATACATTCTTTTCCAATTTTCGATCTTTCGAACGAGAACTCATCGTGATGGGTAGGTGTATCACACCGGCAAGCTCGCCCGCCTCTGTTTAGTCTTTCATGGATGAAAAAAAGACATTCCCTTGTCGGTTAACGCAGACTTGGATACCTATTCTGATGCGGAGGGAAGGAAAAGAAAATTCACTTCTCTCTTATCCGCGGCAATCAAATCTGTTGGCAATCAAGGTTCATATAGGTTTTTGTTTGTAAGCTATATATTCAACAGCTATGGCATATCTGGCCTCTATCAATTTCTTTTTCCTGGCTTGCTGTCCTTAGACAAAGAACACCTAACTAATATCACTTTCCAGCTTACTTTACTAATGCTGAAAGAACTGGCTGATGCTCTTTGTGCTAATTTACCGTACTATGAGTGAGCTTGCTCGTTCGTATTTATTGATTGCATACTGTCTTGCTCCTCGCATACCGCCGTACTCTAAGTGTACCGATTCCCACCTGGCTCTCATCAAGCTGTCTTCCAAGGTCGGTCGAAACTATTCCTATCGCTTACCCATTTCCCAACGACCGAGTGAGCAGCTGTTCTTGAATAAGTTTTAGGTATTCAAAGTAGTGGAGGAGGATCAGCAAACTCAAAGTCTGGCTGTGCGAGAGGCCAATATGACTATCTATATCAGTTCTTAGCCTTAGTCATCTATTCGATCAATGCGGCCTGCCAAACTTCGCGAATAATAGATAATGCGGCTATCCTAGCCCTCAAGCCGGAACGGATTCAATACCATGGGATATTCCGAGACCGACAAGATCGATTGCTTCTTCCTTATAGGCATTCTATCCAAGTCCACTAGAAAGGTATTTTGAAAGGTATTCGTGAAAAAGAGCAGGTTAAGATTAACGCTTTAGCTCTTCGCTCTTTGCCAGACACTGACTAAACTGCTCCGGATGAGGGGTGAAATATTCCGCCTTCCTTCAAGTATACGCGCTTTCTCACTAAATTCAAATTAGGGAAGTTAAGGATTTAATACCCCCAGAAAGACGTGTTTTCCATTTTTTAAATAAGGCATGTAAGCCTCTTTGTCCCTCCCGGTTCGGCAGCAGAAGTATTCTCAGCTCCCGAAGAAGATGAAGCTACCGAGATAGGAATTAGGAGCAGCTTTTCCGGCCGAGAAAGCTATTGAGAAAGCCAACAATTCTATCCGGATCTTTATTCCGAATATCTTAGATCGAACATCACAAGCCTTATCACCAGAATTCACAACTCACTCCCGACCGATAAGAGGCACCTCCGTCCAACCTCGATAGTCTTGAATGCTCCTTCCATCCAAGCATGATAGTTGCATTTTATGGTCAGAACTCAATCCCGGGATGGTGAATTAGACTCAGCCTATGCTGGCCTTATACATCCGTAAATATTCTTAAATAATAGGGCCACGGCCGTGGCGTTGGGCAGAAAGCCGATGATTTCGACGAGGCCCTTCCCTTTAACCCGAACAGCCAGATTAATTACAGGTCATCCCCTACCTCCGAATCCTTTGACGGACACCAGAGAAGTTAGTTCTTCGCCTATCACATTGGTCGACTTGAACTTCCCTCTAGTCCTAGAATCACTACCTCTTTAAACCTCTGATGAGAAAGTCGTAGGTGAAAGCGGGCCTTTCACCCATACTCATTCAAAAATGGGGGGGCTTACTTATCCATTTCGAGATAGTTGCTACCTATATGTTCTGATTCATTTACTACAAGAAAGCCACTATTCCAAGCGTAGGTCGAGATTGAAAGGCAAGAAGGAGTGTTCAAGCTGTAGATGGTTCCCAGTTATGCTTGTTTCCTCTCTTCCATTGCTTCACTTCATAATCATAAGGAGACTAGGTTATTCTCATTCCTGCTTCAGTCCATCAATGCAGGCGGTTAGACTCTTGGGCCTCTATCGTGCTATTCTAGACATAGGTAGGCGACAAAGACAAGGGATCTCTCTCGCTATAGATGGTTGCTGCTTGCGAGAAGC